CTAGTATAGTTCCCTATCCACGATTCTGCTATGTACGGAAATAAGTTTACTGAAATATAGAAGAAATCCTCTGGAGAAATAGAAAGAAAGAGTAAGTACAATTTTGAACGCTTTCTTTATGTACAAAGTATGTACAGTACAAAGCAAGAAATGATTAAATTAATATCAGTGGATTATTTTTCAGTCATTCATTGAATGATAAATCACTACAAGTGAGGGAGATACACGATTTAAATAATGGAAGATCAAATATTTGAAAATTGTATCTAGAATGACTGGAAAAGTGGAAACAAGACCAGAGATAATTTGATCGTTATGAGCAAATCCAAAATCTTTGTAGATAGAGCCAAGCATTAGTTCCCAACCATGGGGCGAATGGAATCCAATACACAAATCAGTTAATAAAAGAATAGAAAAAGCTTTTATCGTGTCGCTTAAGTTATATAAGAATTCCTGAATCCAAGAGTTAAGAATAACAAGTTCTTCCTTACCCAGAATAGAATAACCACTTAGAATAATGAAACAGATTATATTTGTCGAGAAGTGTAAAATCGTATGGATACGATCCTCATTGTGCATCTTGATCAATTGGATTGTTTCTTTGTGAACTTCTATACTAAGCCTTTGTAGATGCGGCTCTGGATATTCCTTTATAATTTCCTTCAACAAGAAGAGTTCCTCTAATTCTATGAATTGTTCTAAAATACTATTTTCTTGAATATCATTCAAAAAAGTTCCGGATTGCCTAGTATTCCACCAATTCATAACCCAGGATTCCAGACTTTTATTAAATAAGAGAGAGATCCACCCGGGAAAAAATACTATAGATGCAAGATATAGAAGGGGAGTGAATGCATTCTTTTTTACCATTTTTTCTTACTGAATTGAGTTGAACGAATTTCCATACTACATATCCAAACAGACCCTTTTGGCTCTAATGAGCGCTCGGAAGAAACTTCAGTTTAAGTTATGCTATCGAAAAAGACGATTCTTAAGATTTTTTCCTTTTTACCTCCCGATAAGAAAAAAATTTCAGTTAATTTCAAAATACTTCAATCGGTACACGCAAGAAATAGGCCAATTCGGCAGCTTTTTGTTCAATTTCTCGTGGAGTCAAATTCTCATCAGTACGAGTCAAGGGAATGGCCCCCTGGCCTCGGATGTCTATATAAAGGACACGACGGGCATAAATACCTTCTTTAACTTCTATTCTGATGGATTGAATATCTTGCATAAGGAATCGAAGTAAGATGCGACGATTTTTTCCAGGAAATCCCCAACGAAAAATACACACAATTCCTTCTTTTCTATCGAATCGATCATAACCACTACCTACATTCCACGAAATTGTGCACCAAAAATAGGTGCTAATAAAGAGACCTGCGATGCCATAGAAAGACATGATGATCCCCTGTGGAAAAAAAGGGATTTGCTGAGGCGGAAATAAGGATATCAAATTCCTACCAAGATAACTGGAAGTTCCAACTAATAAGAATCCTAATGAACCTAAAAAAAGGATAAAGGCCCAGGAGAAATTACTTGTTTTTCGAGACCCCGTTATAAGTTCTATCCATATATGTTCTGATCGCCAACTCATACTAGATCCGGTTGCATTTTATTGAAATTGAGAGAATAACCCCCAAAGAATTGACTTTACTCTTTTTGTTTCCAAAGTAACTCTCATCGACTAGCACTAGTCTAAACTATTCTAATGCGAACCTTATATAATATTTATATAATGTTTCCGACATGCAATGCATAAGAGCTCTTTCATTTTTCGGAAGAAGCGACATCTTATCTTATACGATATTCTACTAAATGGATATACATTTTATGATCCATGCCTAAGTCTTGAAAAAAAAAAAATATGGATGAGATTCGGTCGCAGCAGATTTAAAAAATCTTGTTTCTTTGAACATGAAGAGATAAAGACGCCATTGCAATTGCCGGAAATACTAGGCCCACTAAAGGCACAAAAATAGATGGTAAGTTGAGAGTTGTCATAGAATGGGTACCTCGATTTAATATTTGTACCTGTTATTCTTATATTATATATTTAATAATCTATTTTTAAATTCGTTATTAATTTTAATTCGTATCTAATTATACTATAAGTGAGTATATAATAAGTGCAAGGAATGTAGAACTAAATAAATGTACTTATTTATTTCATTTTTCTACATGGAAGATATGTCTGAATAATCCATTTATTTATTCTTCTTCTTTTATTTTTATTATATTCTTTTTTTTGTCCTCTAATTTTAATTAAATAAAAAGAAATAGTTTCTTAAAAATTACCGAAAAATTCGTTAGAATACGATCCAACAGGGATTATTAGTAATAATTTTAATTTTAATTCTTGGGAGATATAGAACGAGTCAATACTATACTAGCTATATTTGAATTATATATAATATATATACGTAACATTAAATTCGTTTAATTTGCCTAATATATATAATGTAATGTTGCGAAAAGAATATTTATCTTGTTGATAGAA